GGATAATATCCACTACTTGACGCCCATCCAATGCGTCCACTAGGGTTATTTCATATCCTCCCTTTTCTTTTCGTATTATTTTGCTTATTATACCCGCTACTGTAGCATTATAAACATTATTATTACTCTTACTCCCGTCGGGATAAATCTGGCCCCTTCCTCTGTTCCCACCTACATATATGGGATATTTTAAGAAGTAAACATCTTTCTTAGTAGCAGGGTCCGGAGAAAGAATAGGAAAGGTGATTTCACTATATTTCTGACCAGGAACAGGACCTATTACAAGAATATTTTTTTTAGTGGGACGATAGTTCTGAAAAGATAGATTGCCTATCTTTTCTTTAATCTCGGGAGAAATACGATCTGGGGGGGCTAATTCAAACCCCTCAGGTAAAATAAGAACAGCCCCCACATTCAAAGCTCCTTTTTTACCATTTCCAAGAACTTGTTTCAATTGCTTATCATAAGGAATTCGAACAACTGCTTCAAATACACTATCCGGAAGTACAGCTTGTGGAACCTCAATATCCACGGGCTTATTAGCTAAATGGCAGTTGGCACAGACAATACGGCCGGTCGCTTCTCGTGGATTTTCATAACCCTGCTGTGCAAAAATGGGATATGCGTTTGAAACAGGTGCCCCAGTTATTATATATATCATGAGCGATAGGAAAATGGATCGAGTAATCTCTGCCTTTATCCAAGAAAAGGTATTTCTAGTTTGCATGGTCCAATCATTGATCCCGAAAATTTCTACAATAAAATTAGGTAGGTTGCTAGTATAGTTCCCTATCCCTGATTCTGCTATTTACTGAAATAATTTTACTCGAATCTAGGAAGAATTCTCCTGGATGGGTAGAAGAAATAAGTAAAATTATTAATGTTTTACTTATGTACAAAGTAACAAACCTGAACATGGGATCAGTGGATCATTTTTTAGTCATTTATTGAATGATAAATCACTACAAGTGACGGAGATACACGATTTAAATAACGGAAGATCCAATATTTTAAAATTGTATCTAGAATGACTGGAAAGGTGGAAACAAGACCGGATATAATTTGATCATTATGAGCAAATCCAAAATCTTTGTAAACAGATCCAATCATTAGTTCCCAACCATGGGGCGAATGGAAGCCTATACATAAATCAGTTAATAAAAGAATAGAAAAAGCTTTGATTGTATCACTTAAGTTATATAGGAACTCTTGAACCCAAGAGTTAAGGAGAAAAAGTTGTTCATTACCTAGAATAGAATAAGCACTTAGAATAACAAAAGAGATTATATTTGTCGAGAAGTACAAAATCATATGGATACGATCATGATTGTGTATCTTGATCAATTGGATTGTTTCTTTGTAAATTCCTATAGGAAGCTTTTGTAGATGTGTTTCTGGGTATTCTTTTATCATTTCGTCCAAGAGGAAGAGTCTCTCTAATTCTAGAACTTTTTTAAAAATATTTTTTTCTTGAATATGATTCAAGAAAATTTCAGATTGCCCAGTATTCCACCAATTAGTAACCCAAGCTTCTAGACTTTTTTTAAATGAAAGAGAAATCCACCAGGGCAAAAATACTATAGATGCAAGATATAGAAGGGGAATGAATGCTTTCGTTTTTGCCATTTTTTCGTCTTTTATTTTTTTTTAATGAACTTACTTCATTCATCAACTTGATACAATATTGAATATTCATATCAAACATAAGTTCTATTACAAGTCATATTGATTCTATTATCAATCTATTCTCTGTTTTTTATTTGTACTTGAGTGGTTAGTCCTTCAATTTCGAAACAATACAAAAATAGAAAAACAAAGAATCCACTTTTTAAATTCGAATCAAGAAAAAAAATATCTATTGTTTCAAAATATAGCAATTACTCAAATTTGAAGCAATTGCCCGATTTCGATGAATGCACGAAAGAACCACCTCAGGATTAGGATTTACAGGTGAAAGAAGTCCCTTTCTATTCGATCAAAATAGAAAATATTTCAAAAAAAAAAGAATTTATCGGTTTTTCCCTCGTGTTAAAAACTAAGAATACGAAAGTAGTCATTCTTCGCTTCATTTTTCAAAATACTTCAATTGGTACACGCAAGAAATAGGCCAATTCTGCAGCTTTTTGTTCAATTTCTTGTGGGGTCAAATTCTTCTCATTACGAGTCAAGGGAATGGCCCCCTGGCCTCTGATTTCTATATAAAGGACACGATGTGCATAAATACCCTCTTTCACTTCGATTCTGATGGATTGAATGTCTTTCAGAAGGAATCGGAGGAAAATGCGACGATTTTTTCCAGGAAATCCCCAACGAAAAATAGACGCTAGTCCTTCTTTTCTATCGAATCGATCATAACCGCTACCTACATTCCACGAAATTGTGCACCATAGATAAGAACTAATAAAGAGACCTGCAATCCCATAGAAAGACATCACGATCCCCTGTGGAAAAAAAATGATTTGCTGAGACGGAAATAAAGATATCAAATCTCTACCAAGATAACTGGAAGTTCCAACCAATAAAAACCCTAATGAACCTAAAAAAAGGATAAAGGCCCAGCAGAAATTGCTTGTTTTTCGAGATCCCCTTAAAAATTCTATCCATATATGTTCTGATCGCCAACTCATACTAGATCTAATTGCATTTTATTGGAATTGGAAGAATAAAAAAAATAACCGAAATAAATTTTACTTTACTTTTGTTGATTTCCGAAGTAACTCTCATCAACTAGTATTATTCTGATGTGAACCTTTAAGAGTAATTCATCGAATTGTTTAGATCTAAAATAATAAGATCAACTGACATATAATTTCCTATAGATACTTATATATAGATATATTTACTTTATATCTATATCTCAGATATTCGCTCCGATTCCCATTTATTCAATTCTTTTTTTTTTTCAAAGATTTATAATTCATTTACTCAGATGTCATGTATAATCGTTTATGGAAAGAGTAAGCTATATGTTATACTCTATCCTACTAGATAAATATAAATATCTGTGTTATGGTAGAAGTCGCATTCTTAAAAAAATATATATATATATACAAGATTTGGCACCATCGTATTTAAAAATAAAAAATCTTGTTTTTTTGAACATGAAGAGATAAAGAAGCCATTGCAATTGCCGGAAAAACTAAGCCCACTAAAGGCACAAAAATAGAGGGTAAGTTGTTGAAAGTTGTCATAGAATGGATACCTCGATTTAATAGACTTAATATTTGTACCTGTTATTTATTATTATTGTTATGTTATTTATCCTAATTATATTAATAATTTTATCTGTTATTTATTGTTAGAAAAATATCTTCGAATTATTATAATGCATATATTCATATATATATATATATATAATTATTCAAATTTCTTAGAATTCGAAGAATTCTATAATTATAATAAGTATATCTACATGAGTATAATTATTTGAATTCTCTAATAATAAGAATGAATCTAGAATTATATATATAGATGAGTATATATATATGGAAAAGGAATGTAGAACATAATTTTTCATCTTTCGACATGAAATATATGTATGATAATCCACTTTTTTATTTATTAATTTATTCTATTAAAATTTTTAATTTTTCTTGTCTTATAATTTTCATTTAATTAACTGGAATAAAGATTTTCTTACAACTAAAAAGAAAAAAGAATTCACTCTTTTATGTTGTTTCATAGAGATTTCCTAATTACTAATTAGTAATATCTGTAAAAAAAAAAAAAGAATAATCCACATGATTCTTTCTACAATGAAATCTTATGTTACCAAATTCAAAATCCATTCTTTGGATTTTGAATTTGATTCCTTTAAACTAAATGAATAACTACTGGTTGATCACAAATCCAATTTTGTTTTTGATTAAGGCTCTACTTGATTGAATTTGGATTCGAAGGAAAGAAAACATGTAGGTGAAATAACTCACTCAAAATATCTTTTAAAAGATTACGTGGTACGATTGGATCGAATAAGCCCTTATGGAATAAATATTCAGCCGACTGTGAACCCTCAGGTAATGTCTTATTCAATGTTTGTTCAATTACTCTTTTACCCGCAAATGCAATGTAGGCATTGGGTTCCGCAATAATGATATCCCCCAACATACCAAAACTAGCTGTCACCCCACCTGTAGTCGGAGATGTAAGGATTGATACATAGAATAAGTTTTTATTTGATTGATAATCAAATAAAGCGGAAGATATTTTAGCCATTTGCATCAAGCTCAAACTTCCTTCTTGCATGCGTGCTCCTCCAGAAGCACACACTAAAATAAGAGGTAAACATTGATTGGTAGCATACTCGATCAAACGGGTGATTTTCTCGCCTACTACCGATCCCATACTACCCCCCATAAACTGAAAATCCATAACCCCAATTGCTACGGGAATACCGTTTAATTGACCTGTGCCTGTTTGAACAGCTTCAGTCAATCCTGTCTTTCTTTGATAAGAATCAATACGATCTTTATAAGGTTCCTCTTCCGAATGAAATTCAATGGGATCTAGAGAGACCATGTCTTCATCCATAGGAGCCCAAGTACCCGGATCAATCGAAAGGTCGATTCTATCTGAACTACTCATTTTCAAATGATATCCACATTGTTCACAAATATTCATTTTTGATTTCAAAAATTTCTTATAATTTAATCCATAACAATTTTCGCATTGAACCCACAAATGCCTGTATTTTTGAGTAACATCTAGATTATTAGAACCTTCTGTTCTAGTGAAATCACTACCATCTCTTATACTAGCACTTTCACTATTATTTCCACCTTCACTACAAATGTAACTCTCAATGCAACTAGTAATTTGATTATTCCAACTATATTTAGTATCATACATCGAACGATCATAGTTGGAATCATGACTCTTCGATATGTTCTTTAGATAACTAGAGGTACAATAAATAGAAAACGAACTTTTTAGTTCACTTACAAAAGAATGATCATTGTCAATCTCCAAAATTAGATTTTCAATATCAAAATATATAGAAA